GTGTAATACTAATTGATAGGGCCTCATTGGTAAGTGATACAAGATCTCGTACATCGGAACCCATGGTTATGGACCCGAATCCACTAGCATTCGTATGGAAGATTTTCTTTTCCAAAGGAAATCCCCGAGTATATGAAAGAGTGAAAAAGTGCTTTCGTTGTTGTGGAATAAGAAGCCTTCGTATCTTAATGCACGTATTGAATTTATTCGCAGCTATTAGACCGGGATCCACTTTTTTGGGAATATGAGTCGACGCAATAACAAGAATATTGCTATTGGAGGATCTTTCACAATCCCTGGAGAGATGGTTCACTAATAGACCGAGGGATAAGTAATTCGACGCATCCAGAGACAGATCATGAATGTTTGGAATCCATAGTATGCAAGGAGACATTGCTTTTGCTAATTCGAGTTGAAAGGTGATATAAAAGCGGTCTACCATATCCACCTCCTCATTCGTCATAGTTAGCAGCTCCCCATCAATATCCTCACTATCCTCACTATCATCAATATCCTCAATATCCTCACTATGATGAGTATGATGAGCACCACTATTATCAAAAATATCCTCACCATCACTATCATCATAAATATCCTCAAAAAATTGAGGCCTTTCATCCAGGAACTTGTTCGGAACTACTGTAATGAAAGGAAGATAGGAGTTTGTCGCTAGGTATTTGACCAAATAGGATCGTCCAGTTCCTATAGAACCTATCACTAAAATACCCCTAGAGGGGGATAGGCCTAAGCGGAGTGAAAAGGGTTTTCCATGAGATGGGAAATGAAAACTATTAGCCCCAAACGAGGTTTGTGAATAAGTGATTGTCTGATAATGCGCAAGGAATACTCGTCTTTCTGCTAAAGAGGGTCTATGAAACTCATAATTCATTAGATACTTTTTATGAATGTCAACTAAGTATCGTAAGTAAACCGATCCTGGTTGTTCAATCATTTGATAACTAGAACCATTCTTTGATAAATGATCACTATCAGTCAGACTCCATAGAATTTTATCAATCCTTTTTTCTTTCCTTAAGATGGAGAACTGAACCAAGAATTCTCTTTCGGCATCATCAATCGAATCAGTATTCGCGACCCAGGATTCGATCTTATCATCAATCCAACCACTGTTCACATTTTTTCTTTTTCTTAGTAATGAATAGATCTCTTTACTTGTACGACTTAGATGTCTCGTATTTCTCGAAAAAGTGATTCGATTGATGGGATTGGGTATGATACTTAGGAAATCGATGATATCAATGAGATTGATATTCCAATATTTCTTCTTAGAAGGTATTGATTTGACCCCATAAGCGGGACCACCACCCGATAGCATCTTGCCGCCAAAAGCCCGTATTTCTTCTAGAAAATATCCTAAAGCAGCTAGAAAGAGATTCTTTAACCAGAAAGAATTCAGTTCAGATGTAGGATACCTATCCAGAAGTTTTCGCAACTCAATCATGTATGATGGAATCATCAAAGATTTGATCTTTTCCAACTCTGTCTGTAACTCCCTAGAGGCTCGGGAAACAACGAGAAGATGTCTACGAACGATATATCCAGCAACAAGAAGAAGGAAAAGGATTGAATAGAGCAACTCCCGAACATTTGGTGATCCCGGAAATTCCCATATCAATGAAACGGGTGACTCATTATCTCGACGAAGCATTTCTTCGGACAGAAGAAGATTATGTAAACACTTACTCGAAATCTCGCTTATCAGATTCCTTTGTGGAAGAAGAATCTCCCGCAATTTGTTCTGAAGAATTGGCCATGATATATCTATATCTAATCTATCTATAATATCTTCAAAAAGGGATAACAATTTTTGACTGCTACTTAGTATCGCTATCCTCAATAGGTCTGAATTATATACTTTTTTGAAAGTATCTAAAAGAATGAAATTGAGATATTTGTACCCTGTCGAAGTAAAGAACCATGGCATATATGTTTGAAACATATTTGAGAGAGTTGAAAAAGCACTATAGGTTCTATACATCTGCCCTTCCTCAACGCATTTATTTAGATAAAGACTCCGTTTTTTCCTCTTTTCGGATGGTAATAAATATTTCTCAGAGTCAATCAAACCCATCTTTGAATTGAAATTGAGAAACTGATGCAAGTTCTTCCCTTCTGAATCAGATGGATTCATATCTGAAAGAGCTTGACAATAAATTCTTTCAAAATTGACTAATTGTCCCTCTCTTAGAGGTGTTCCAAAAATGTCTGCGATCGAGTAAAGAGCTCTACGAACGAATGGAGCGGATCGAATTGGAAAATGAAAAGATTTGTCCAAGTTATCCGGTTCGGCACCACTCGGCGGAAAATTCTTAGGTATGCATATCTTAGATACCTGTGACTCGATCGGTGAAATAGTATCTTTTTCCAAAAAAACATCTTTTTTTTTACCGACGTGCAAAGAAAATATTTTGTTGCGAATGAAAAAGATATTGAGGAATTGTCCATACGTAAGATCATAATTATTGATAGGGGTCCTTTCCACATAAAAAGGGAATCCTTTGTTACAATAGAACCAGAAGTGATGTGGATTATTCAAGAATCGAAGTCGATTTGCTTTATAAAAAGAGGATATCAATGAACTTCTATGAAATGGTTTCACGGGATTCAGCCAATTGTCTCGATCGTGGGATATCATTGAGAAATAGGAATCGGTCTTCTCAAAAGATTTCCTGCGATTTTTTCTAGTATGGAATGAGTCAATCATCCACTTCGGTATCTTATTGAACAAAAACGGTGATACTCTTCCTCCATTGATCAAGAATTTCGATTTTTGGGAAGTATCATGATCATCCAATAAGAAGGGTTTCAATTTATTCAAATGAACGATTTGAAGACCTATTGATTCTAACAACTGATTGAAGCGTTGATCAGTTGGACCCTTCAACTCATAGATGTGGATCTCGGACCTATGAATGGGGCTATTCCCGATACTCACAAAGAAAAAAGGAAGTGACCTAAACAAAAAGAAAAGAAGCGACTTGGACAAATTGGACAAATAGGACAAAAGGGGAAGTAACTTCGACAAAAGGAAACGAAGTGACTTAGAAGGATCTTTTTTGTCGAAAAATTCCGACCAATACCAATCAATTTTTTCGATAACCTCAGACCAATCAATTTTTTTTTTGATAACCTCCGACCAATCAATTTTTTCGATAACCTCAGACCAATCAATCAAATATTGATTAATACCTAATCGATCGAAGACTACTTGAAAACGGCTCTTCTGCTCAGAAACGAAATGTTCCAAATCCTCCTGGAAACTCTTGCTCCCATTGGACCATTTGTATCTATATGCATCAGGATCCCGATTCATGGATCTCTCGCTTCGAGAAATAAGAGGATCGAACCATTTCTTATGACTCTTTTTCAAATTCGATAAATGTTGGTTGATCGTAAATTTCCTTTGAGTTCTCTGATTCAGAGTATCATTTCCTATTTGATCCCTTTGAATTCCGTATTCGAAGTTGCAATCGGATCTATTCATTAAAAAGAATCGATTTGATACATTTCTTATGTACCCATGGATGCTATATTGGATTGGAATCAGATTTTGGATCAATCTATGTTGATTGAATGCCTTCAGTATGGTGTTGATAGCAAATACCACTCTTTTTGGTTTTGGATCTTCCAAAGCATTCCCGCAGGAGATCTGGACCCCTTTTTTTCTGATCCTTCGATAAAAAGATTCATTTTCTTCAGAAAACATAGGAGGTAGAACCAATAAAGATTTCTTTGTCGATTCATCCCTGGAGTTGAATACCTCGTTCAAGAATTTTTTTTGATCCAATCCGCAGGAATCAATAGAAAAGGCAAAACCCTTATGATACACCAGATCCGGCTCGGTTATTGATAGAGTGAATAGATCTGCCACTCCTTGAAATCTCTCTTCTGATTCAAAATCGTGGCGCCCCACGTATCCTCCCCTCTTCCGGTCATGGAATAGATGAAATAAATCAAAAAATGGATTTTGGTTCAAGAATGAAATCTTGTTGGAACTGCCCATATCCGGTTCATCCTTCGGAACCCTATCACATCCCGGATTTGATGCAATAGGATGAATTGTGACGGTATTTTGTAAATACGCAATTATCTTGAATATATCAATGATTTCTTTTTTTTCCGATCGCCGGGATGGGACAAAAGAAAGATCTTGTTGTTTCTTCAATAATTTCTGATCTCTGGTGGACCTCTTAGTAGGATTCGAACCCAGATGAAGTTCTGACCATCTGTCAGAGAAAAAAGAACGAATTGATCTTGTAGGATTCCCAAGAAATTCTTCGATTTCTTCCGGAAGCGGATGATTATTCATCTGCTTCTCACGTTCCGTGAATAGCCGGGACATTGAGGAATCTCCAGAAAGGCTTTTCGGGAATCGGTCTGATTCTATCTCTGCTCCTTCCGTTTGAAGAAAGGAAGGATCCCAAAGAATCGACCCTTCTTTTTGAATCTCTCTTTGATTGATCCATGTGTGATATTCCGAATCCTTATTACGAATGGAATCGAAATGATCTATGGATTGATCAAAAGATCCTTTCAATTGGCTAGAATCCCTTACTTGAACGAAATTAGATCTTGTGGAATCATATTGCATATTTGACGATACATTCCATACCTTGCTAAACAAGCGAAAAAACCGATCCTTGTTTATCAACCACACATTGTCTAAGCAAATCCAATTCTCTCTCGACACCTTCCTAAAGAAATCTGATTCGTGCGGATTCTTCTTCCAACTAACGAAGAGATCTTGGCGGAATTGCCACATATGAAATTGAATACAATTTTGCAGCAAAGAAATACCACACTTGTTTCTCGAGAAGAGATGGGAAAGATGCTCAATATCATTTGATTGAATAGTTGACCCAGCTCCTTGTTGTTTGAAGAAACCCTCCACTTCAATTGGTCTTTTTTCACGAAAAGAAGACATAAGATAACAAATCCAGTGTTTCACTAAGATTTCAAATAGCTGTCCCGAATTCAAGTTGATTATGTTTCGCTTATTTCTCGGAGAAAGACGATCAAACAATTCCCAATCATGGTCCTTGCGGATCCGATCATCCGTATAGGAAACAAAAGAAGACTCCAGATATTTGATATCTTTCTCTTTGAATGAGATCTCAATTACAGCCAGGGTTTCATTAGATATCTTACAAATAGAATCCCTCTTTTTTCCGACCCGGTTCCTCCACCACCGCGAACCCCAGTTAGATTCAGGCATGATACACTTTTTCGTTTTAGTTATTGGGAGAACCCAAGTACTCTCTTTCGGATCCATGAAACAACTCTCAGAGATCTTTTTCCCTTTTGGAAGATACAGGAGCGAAACAATCAACCTATTGATAGACCCAAAAGATTTTTCCAATGGAGCATTTCTGGGTCCAAAGGAATTCCTAGGCAGAAGCCCCATCAAATATAGATTTTTTCTTTCGACCATTTCTCGATTATGCATGCGATAGAGAAGGACCACTACTACAAGCAGTACTAGACCTTTGGTCGTCAATACTGCACCTTTGACTAGACCCTTGATCGTCAGTACTGCCCCTTTGATCGTGAAATACCGATTGCTTCTTGACCCCTGTGAATCGCGTGAGAGTAAACTCCTCCAAATTAGGGGGTCGAAGAGTTTCATAAAACGTTCTTGCTCGAAAAAAATAGAAACGATAGTTCTAACTGAATCGACTTGGGTCCACGAATCTAACAAATCGTGAGAGTTCTTGACCTCTCTTAACATCTCTCTCAATTCGAAGATCCAGGGTTGAAATGGATCTTGTTGTGAAATTTTATGCTTCATTTTGAGTGCCTCCCCATTATAAATATTGAATATAAAGTAAAAGAAAATAGGTTTCCATTTCTTTAGGTAATCTCCGATACGATAGTTCTTTCTTCTATGATATTTCTTTATGATATTTCTTTTACAATATTTCTTTCTTTATTCTATGATAATCCCCCTTATGCATCCATGGCTGAATGGTTAAAGCGCCCAACTCATAATTGGCAAATTTGCGGGTTCAATTCCTGCTGGATGCACGACAACGGGAATGTTCAATACGTCTATTGGAATTGGCTTTGTATCAATGGAATCTCATCATCCATACCAATTCGTTATGTGTTATGTATGGTATATTCATATCATAAGTATAGAAACAGTTAGAGGGAGAATTCTTATCGAAACTGGAACTCATAGGGAAGAAAATAGATTTATGGATAAAATTAAATATGCAGTATTTACAGAAAAAACTGTTCGGTTATTGAGGAAGAATCAATATACTTCTAATGTCGAATCAAAGTCAACTAGGACAGAAATAAAGCGTTGGGTCGAACTCTTTTTTGGTGTCAAGGTAATAGCTATGAATAGTCATCGAATCCCGGGAAAGAGTCGAAGAAGGAGACCCCTTAGAGGGCATAAAATGCATTACAAACGTATGATTATTACGCTTCAAGCGGGTTATTCTATTCCATCTATTAGCTTAGAAAGAAAAGAAATGAATTTCACTCAAAATACTTCATAACACGGCGATACATTTATATAAAACTTCTACCCCGAACACGCGAAATGCAACTGTTGGAATTCAAGTGAAATCCAATCCACGAAACAATTTGATCTCTGGACAGCGTCGTTGTGGTAAAGGTCGTAATGCCAGAGGAATCATTACCTCAAGGCATAGAGGGGGAGGTCATAAACGTCTATACCGTAAAATAGATTTTCAACGAAATAAAAAAAACATATCTGGTAGAAATGTAGAAATGAAATGAAACATTTAATGAAAATGAAAAATTACATTCAATTTGAAAATTGAAATTGAAAATCTATTCACAGACATGTCTATTTCACCGAGCCTCTCTCCGAGACAGTGCCCAGATCGTTACGCCTTTCGTGCGGGTCGGAACTTACCCGACAAGGAATTTCGCTACCTTAGGACCGTTATAGTTACGGCCGCCGTTCACCGGGGCTTCGGTCGCCGGCTCCCCTGTCATCAGGTCACCAACTTCCTTAACCTTCCGGCACTGGGCAGGCGTCAGCCCCCATACATGGTCTTA